ATCTTGTGTCAGAATTTCTAAATTCTATGGCTCGAATCTTTAGTATTCTCTTATTTATCACCTCTGTCTACTATTTAGGAAGAATGCCGTCACCTACTGTCACTAAGAAACTGAAAGAGAAAGAAACTTCAGAAACGGAAGAGGGGGAAGAAAGAAAGGAAGAAAGCGATGTGGAAACAACTTCCGAAACGAAGGAGACTAAACAGGAACAAGAGGGATCCAACGAAGAAAACCCTTCCCTTTGCTCGGAAGAAAAGGAGGATCTGGACAAAATAGATGAAACGGAAGAGACCCGAGTGAATGGAAAGGAAAAAACAAAGGATGAATTTAACTTTCAAGAGGCACGCTATCAAGATAGCCCAGTTCATGAAGATTATGATCTGGATACCCATCAAGAGAATTTGGAATTGGGAAGACTGAAAGAAAAGAAAAATAAAAGTTATTATTGGTTTTGGGTTGAAAAAACTTTTGTCACTTTTTTTTTCGATTATAAACGATGGAATCGTCCATTACGATATATAGAAAATGATCAATTAGAAAATGCTTTACGCAATGAAATGTCACAATTTTTTTTTTATACATGTACAAGTGATGGGAAACAAAAAATATCCTTTATGTATCCTCCTAGTTTATCGACATTTTCAGAAATGCTAGAACGAAGAATTTCTTTGTACATAAGAGAAAAAATATATGACGAAAATCTTTCTAATTCTTGGATTTATACCAATGAAAAAAAAAAGTTAAATTTTAATAATGAATTGATAAATCGAATAAAAATTATAGAAAAAAATGAGGGATCTCCTAGTCTGGATAGGCTTGAAAAAAGAACCATATTATGCGATGATGAGAATAAAAAAAAATGCTTGCCAAAAGCATATGATCCTTTTTTCAACGGACCTTGTCGAGGAACACGAAAAAAACTCTATTCACATGCAATCATGAATCATTTAATTACTTATACAAATACAGAAGATTTAGTAGAAATTTTTTGGATAAATAAGATTCATGATCTACTTCTTAATGATTCCTTAGGAATTTACCGTCAATCATTTTTAAAAAAAACGGAAAAGTCCTTCATCTCAATTGATGAATTATCTTCTGAGTGCGGACACATTTTTAATTTTGAAAAATGTCCTTTATTGACAGAAGCAAAAATAATTGATTCAGAAAGTCAAGCAAAATCTTTGCAATTTGTATTCGATGTAATTACAAAAGATCAAAAAACAAAGAAAAAGAAAGATATTGGAATTAAAATAGAAGAAGTCAGTAAAAAGGTGTCTAGATGGTCATACAAATTAACCGAGGATTTGTTGGAAGAAGAGGAAGAAGAAAATGAAGAAGAATTAGAAGAAGAAGATCATGAGATTCATTCAAGAAGAGCCAAACGTGTTGTAATTTATAACGATAATGATCAAAATACCAATTCTATTTCTAGTACTAAGAATGCTAGTAACAATGATAAAAATGATAATAAAACGGAAGAGGAAGAGGTAGCTCTGATACGTTACTCCCAACAATCGTGTTTTCGTCGCAATCTAATCAAAGGATCCATGCGCGCTCAAAGACGTAAAACAGTTATTTGGGACCTCTTTCAAGTAAATGTGCATTCCCCACTTTTTTTGGACCGTATAGACAAAACATCTTTTTTTTATTCTTTTCATATTAATGAAATGAAGAATCTTATTTTGAGGAATTGGATGGGTAGAGAACGAGAATCTGAATTTAAGATTTTAGATTCCCATTTTGAAAATGAAGAGACAAAAGAAGAAAAGGATAAAAAAGAACGTATAGAAATATCAGAAGCTTGGGATACCTTTGTATTTATTCAAGCAATAAGAGGTTTAATGTTAGTAATCCAATCTTTTTTTAGAAAATACATTATATTGCCTTCATTTATAATAGCTAAAAATATTTTACGTATGTTATTATTTCAATTCCCCGAGTGGTACGAGGATTTGAAGGAATGGAATAGAGAAATGCATATTAAATGCACCTATAATGGTGTTCAATTATCAGAAACAGAATTTCCCCAAGATTGGTTAACAGACGGCATTCAGATAAAGATTCTATATCCTTTCTGTCTAAAACCTTGGCGAAAAGCTAAGGTACGATCTCATCATAGAGATCATAGAGATCGAGGAGATTCAAAATATAAAAACAAAAATTTTTGTTTTTTAACAGTCTGGGGAATGGAAGCAGAACTTCCCTTTGGTTCTCCCCGAAAACGACCTTCTTTTTTTGAACCTATTTATAAAGAACTCAAAAAAAGAAAGAGAAGGGTAAAAAATAAGATTTTACAAGTTATAAACTTTTTGAAGGAAAGAATAAAATCCTTTATAAAAGTTAGAAAAGAAAAAACAAAATGGGTCACTAAAATATTTATAGTTATCAAACTCATAATGAAAAAATTGGAAAAAATAAATCCAATTTTTTTATTTGAGTTGAGGAAAGAAAAAGTATATGAAATGAAGGAAAACGAAAAAGATTTAAAAAAAAATAAAAAGATTCTTCGCGAATCATCTGTTCGAATTCGACCAAAAAATTGGTTAAATTATTCACTAATAGAAAGAAGAATGAAAGATCTTTCTGATAAGACAATAAAAATCAGGAATCAAATAGAACGAAACGAAAAAGAAAAAAAAAAAGATATAGTTCTAATTTATGATAATAAAAGGCCGGAATCTTTGAAAATCTTAAAAAGGAAAAATATCCGATTAATGCGTAAATCGCACTACTTTATAAAATCATTCATTGAAAAAATATACATAGATATTTTACTATGTACCATTAGCATTCCTAAGATCAATGCACAACTTTTCTTTAAATCAAAAAAGAATATCTTTAATAAATCCATTTACAACAATAAAAGAAATAAAGAACAAGAAGGAATTGATGAAACAAATCAAAATACAATGAAGTTTAATTTTGGTTTGACTATAAAAAAGTTGTTTTCAAATACTTATAGTACTGAGAATAGGAATCCAAATTCCGATACTTATTGGAACTTATCTTCCCTATCTCAAGCATATGTATTTTACAAATTATCACAAACCCAATTACTTAATAAGGATCGCTTGAGACCTGTATTTCAATATAAAGGAAACTCTCCTTTTTTTAAGGAAAAATTAAAAGACTCTTGTATGATAATGATACACGGAATATTTGATTCCAAATCAAGACATAATAAAATTCATTCGTATGTAATGAACGAATGGAAAAACTGGTTAAAAGGTCATTATCAATACGATCCATCTCAAAAAAAATGGTCTCGATTAGTAACTAAAGAATGGCGAAATAGAATCAATCAACGCTGTATGATTCAAAACCAAAACAAGGAATCAATCCAATTGGATTTATATAAAAAATACCAATTCATTCATTCCATGAAAAAAAATAACTATGCAGCGGATTCTTTTATGAGTCAAAAAGAAAAATGGAAAAAAAATCACAGATATGATCTTTTATCATATAAATACATAAGTCCTCCTAATTCATATATTTCTGGATCAACATTAGAATTTGAAATAAACGGGGATCGAGAAATTCCATATCATTTCAATACATCGAAACCCGAATCATTTTATGTATTAGTAAGTATACCTAGTAATAATTATCTAGAAAAAGGATATATTATTGATAGGAATATAAATTTGGATAGAAAATATTTTGATTGTAGAATTCCTCATTTTTGTTTTAGAAAGAATATTGAGATCTGGACCAATGCACATATTGGCATGACGATTCATAAAAATACTAAGACTGAAATTAAAAATTTAAAAAAAATGAAAAAAAAAGATCTTTTTTCTACTACGGTTCATCAAGACATCAAACCATGCAATCAAAAAAGTTTCTTTTTTGATTGCATGGGAATGCATCAAGAGGGGTTCTCTGATACTGCATCAAATCATAATACTATATCCAATCTCGAATCTTGGTTCTTCCCAGAATTTGTGCAACTTTTTAACATATATAAGATTCAACCTTGGATCATTCCAATCAAATCACTCTTTTTTAATTTTAATTTTAATAAAAATGAAAAAATAAATATAAATACAAAGAAAAATCCTCATGAATCGTCTAATAAAAAAGATCTTGAATTAGTAAATTACAAGCAGGAAGAACAAGAACAACAGGATCAAGGAAATCTTATATCGAATCTACGAAAACAAAAGAATAAAAAAGCTGTTGAAGAAGATTACGCAAGATTAGACATAGAAATTAAAAAGGGTAGAAAAAAAAAAAAATATCAATATAAGAGCAAAAAACAAACGGAACTAGATTACTTTTTGAAAAAATATTTCCTTTTTCAATTAAGATGGGCTGATCCCTTGAATCAAAGAATAATGAACAATATTAGGGTATATTGTCTCCTACTTAGACTGATAAACCCAAAGGAAATTGCCATATCCTCGATTCAAAGAGGTGAAATAAATCTAGACGAAATGCTAATTCAAAAGGAGCTAGTTCTTACAGAATTGATAAGAAAGGGAATATTTATTATTGAACCAATTCGTCTATCTATAAGAAGGGACGGAAAATCTATTGTATATCAAACTATGGATATTTCATTGGTTGAGAAGAAGAAGCACCAAACAAATAGAAAATACGCAAAAAAAAGACATATTGAGAAAGAGGGGTTTGCAAAATCCATTCCACGATACAGCCACTTATTTTTTAGTGAAGACAAAAATCATTATGATTTCCTTATTCCTGAAAATATTCTATCTCCTAGGCATCGGAGAGAATTTAGAATTCTAATTTGTTTCAATTCACGGAATTGGAATGTTTTGGATAGAAATCCCAGATTTTTCAATGAAAAGAAAATAAAAAACTGTGGACAATTTTTGAATCAGAACAAGCATATTAACACCGATGCAAAAAATTTAATTAAATTCAAATTGTTTCTTTGGCCCAATTATCGATTAGAAGATTTAGCTTGTATGAATCGTTATTGGTTTGATACCAATAACGGCAGTCGTTTCAGTATGTCAAGAATACATATGTATTCACAATTCAGAATGAATTCAATTTAAATGCAAAATTAAAAAATTTTTATTTTTATATTTTTTTTATATTTTATAGTGGATTTCCTACATATCGTGTGACATATTCTGTAGATGAAAGCCGAAATATATAGACTGTATAACATTATAATTTCTAACACATGATGCTGATTTCATAGTGTATCCATTTTCACTAGGAGTAGCAGAATCTTTTTAGTTTAAGTAAAACTAAATCGTTCTATTTCGTGAATGCATATATTTATCAGACCCTTTTTATCCAATATCCAAATCCAATTTTCAATTGGATAAAATATACAAAACAAATAAACATAAATACATAAACAAAAAACAAATTAGTATATGAATAAATGAAATCCAATTTCGATTTATACTAGATGAAAATAACTGTCATAATAAATCTTATTATTTTTCCTGATCGGTAAAATTCACAGAAAATAAAAATTTTAATTTATTTTATGGTCAAAAATTCATTTATCTCAGTTATTCCACAAGAAGAAAAAGACGAAAATAGTGGGTCTGTTGAATTTCAAGTATTCCATTTCACCAGTAAGATACGGAGACTTACTTCACATTTAGAATTGCACAAAAGAGATTTTTTATCACAAAGGGGTCTGCGAATAATTCTGGGAAAACGTCAACGATTATTGACTTATTTGTCAAAGAAAAATAAAGTGCGTTATAAGAGATTAATGGATCAGTTAGATATTCGGGAACCAAAAACTCGTTAATTTAAATTAAATTTAAATTTATTATTTGAGTTTATTATTATTTATTATTAGCCTTGTTATTTTTTTTTTTTTTTTTTTAATTATTTTAATTATTTTATAATAATTATAATAATTGATAATAATTATTTAATATTTAAATTATTTAATATTTAATAATATAATAGTTTTATTTTATATTTATATTATAGTTATTTTTTATATTATTTTTATATTATAGTTATAATATTAGAATATTCTTATTTTAATTTTATTTTTTTTGATAGAATTTACATTTTATATATGACTATATGAATATGAATAGGATTATTTATAATTACTAGAATTATACTAAATTCAATTTAAATTAGGATATATATATATATATGAAAAATGAAAATATAATGAAAATATAATATATTTAATATTAAGAAAATAAACATGATTCGTATGTACAACTCATATTTCATGGTTATTCAAACGTAAATCAAAGGATCTTGGCCCTTTCTCATAAACAGATTTTAAAATCTATTGATTCTATAAATTTTTAAAAATCATTGATTCGTCTGGTATCTACAATAGAAAATATATGATTTCCATCATTTTCTAATTAAAATTTTATCAGATCGAAAATCCTTTGTGTTCAAAACTTAAATTTATAGACCCAATGTCGCATTCAGTAAAAATTTATGATACATGTATAGGGTGTACCCAATGTGTACGAGCTTGTCCCACGGATGTATTAGAAATGATACCTTGGGACGGATGTAAAGCTAAGCAAATTGCTTCCGCGCCAAGAACCGAGGATTGTGTAGGTTGTAAGAGATGTGAATCCGCTTGCCCAACGGATTTTTTGAGTGTCCGTGTTTATTTATGGCATGAAACAACTCGCAGCATGGGTCTTTCTTATTGATATGTAACAAAAAACTCCCCTTGAATCATTTGATTCCTCTTTACCGAGAAAACTCCGTGCTCGAGAAAATAAAATATATTATTCTTCTCCCGAGCACGGAGTTTTCTGGTAAAAATTTATCTTGTCTTTATCACGAGTTATTTTCCTTGGTTAACAATACTTCTGGTTTTGCCGATATTTGCGGGTTCTTCAATTGTCCTTTTCCTTCATAAAGGAAATAAGGCGTATAGGAGGGATACTATATGTATATGTATCCTGGAGCTCCCTCTAATGACCTATGTATTTTGTTCCAATTGGACGATCCATTAAACCAATTGAAGGAAGATTATAAATGGAGAAATATTTTTTTATTTTCACTGGAGACTGGGAATCGATGGACTTTCCATAGGACCCATTTTACTGACAGGATTTATCACTTGAACCAACAAACATTAGATTTCGAAAAATTAGCTAATCAATCATATCCCGCAGCATTGGAAATAATATTCCATTTTGGTTTTCTTATAGCTTATGCTGTCAAATCGCCGATGATACCCCTACATACATGATTACCAGATACCCACGGGGAAGCGCATTACAGTACATGTATGCTTCTAGCTGGAATCTTATTAAAGATGGGAACATATGGATTGATTCGGATCAATATGGAATTGTTAGCTCACGCTCATTCTAAATTCTCTCTCTGGTTGATCATAGTAGGAATAATACAAATCTTTTATGCAGCTTCAACATCTCTTGGTCAACGCAATTTTAAAAAGCATATTGCCTATTCTTACGTATCTCATATGGGTTTCATAATTATAGGAATTGGTTCTATAACTGGCATGGGACTCAATGGAGCCATTTTACAAATACTCTCTCATGGATTGATCGGTGCTGCACTTTTTTCTTAGCAGAAACGAGTTGGGATAGAATACGTTTTGTTTATCTCGACGAGATGGTGGGGAATATCTATCCCAATGGAAAAAATATTTATATTTACCATGTTTAGTAGTTTCTCGATGGCTTCTCTTGTATTACCAGGAATGAGTGGTTTTGTTGCAGAATTCTTAGTCTTTTTTGGAATAATTACTAACCAAAAATATCTTTTCATGCCAAAAATGTTAATTACTTTTGTAATAGCAATTGGAATGATATTAACTCCTATTTTGTCTATGTTACGTCATATTTTCTATGAATACAAGCTATTCAATATACCAAACTATAAATTTTCATATTCTGGACCGCGAAAACTATTTCTTTCGATCTGTATCTTTCTACCTGTAATAGGAATTGAGATTTATCCTGATTTCGTTCTTCCGTTATCGGTTGACAAGGTACAAGTTATATTAGCTAATAATTTTTATTATTTTTATAGAAAATAGATACTAATTCTTTTTATAGCTTAGAAAATTCTAATTAATTAGAAGGAAAGTCTTATAATTCTTTGACTTTCATCTTTTCACGATTCTTCATTGTACAATGAAAAAAATGAAGAGTGAATTAGAATTGTAATGAAATACATCTAGAGTTTTTGAGAACCATTTGAATAATTCCTCCATTCAAACGGTTTTCAAAAACTCGCACAAATACTCATTGTCTATCAGACGATGTTTTTATGTGTTCTTCATGTAGTTTATTTTATTCAATTAGATATAAATGGGAATGAACCATAACTATGGAACCCGATTCCTAATAGATTGATCCCAAAATAGCATATCCAAATTAGGAGAAATCCTATAGAAGCCACAAATGCCGAATTTGTGCCTTGGTCTTGCAATTTTTTATTTGTTCTAATATGTAAATAGATTGCAAATATGGTCCAAGTAATAAATGCCCAAGTTTCCTTAGGATCCCAATTCCAATAAGAACCCCATGCTTCATTAGCCCATACTGCTCCAGAAAGAATGCCTATGGTTAAAAAGGTAAACCCTAAACTAATGACACGATAACTCCAATAATCCAAACGCTGAATTAATTGATATTTGTAAAAATTTAGAAATGAGAGAAAAGAAGTCTTTTTAAATACACTTTCTTTTTCGTTCAAATATTCTATCGTACCAACAAAGAAAAATGACTTCCTTAAGCTTATAAAATTCTTGTTAAAAAAAAAATCGATATTTTTTCGAAATGTAATCACTATAAGAGCAACTGATAATAATGATCCGCATAAAAGAACTGCATAACTCAATAGCATCATACTGACATGCATCATTAACCAGTGAGATTGTAGAGCAGGTACTAATATTGCGGATTGATGCATTTCAATTGAAAGACCTGACGTGGCAAAACCTTGGGTAAAAATGGCACCTGGTGCAGTTATTGTGCTTAAATAATTTTTATGATTCACAAGATATGGAATCATATGAATAATGGAGAAACTCCACGAAAGGAAGATTAATGATTCATATAAATTACTTAAGGGAAAATGTCCTGAAGAAATCCAACGAATAACTAAAAACCCTGTTATAGAGAAAAAAGTAGCTATCATCCCCCTTTCTGATGAATTACGCAATCCTTCTATTTCATAGACTAATAAGTTCATCAAATGAATCATAATCACAATTGAGATGATTGAAAAGGAAATATGAGTTAATATATGTTCTAAGGTCACAAATATCATAAACATAAAAAAGGGTTCCTATTAAATAATAAATAATTGAAATCGGAGATTAAAACAAATATTAAAAAAAAAAAAAAAAAAAAAAAAATACAATATACCAATATACATTAATAATACATTAGTAAATGTAAATTATTTGTCTTCCAATTAAAAAATATAAAATTTTCAGTTCTTTGAGACATATCAATTAAGATTTTTAAAAAAGTTTTTTTGTACCACAAAAAAACTTTTTGACTGTCCGGTAGAAACAGATTTAGCTAAAGAAAAAGCTTTTACTGCCGCTAAAGAGCCTTTTTTTTTCCAAGGATTTCTACGAATATGCTTTTTTGACATAGAAGTACGTTTTTTTGGAACTGCCATTCAAAGATAGGTGACTCATTTTTATCGTTGTATGTGAAAGACATATATTGTTCAAAATGGATTACTCTTTATTAGTCATTATCTATAGTGATTCCATCAATATCAATAATATAAGAGCATAACTTTATTTCAGAATATACAAATAGAATAGTGGAATAGAGCAAAGAAAAATAAATAAATAAAAAACGAATTAAAATTAAATATCAATATTCTTTAATATTTAATATTCAATAAAAAATAAATAAATAAGGGAAAATATAATTATTTTTAATAATTATATTAAATAATAATTTATAATTTTATGCCGCCACTCGGACTCGAACCGAGATGCTCTAGCACTGCTTCCTAAGAGCAGCGTGTCTACCAATTTCACCATGGCGGCTTACCTGAAAGAATAATAGTAAATTCATGTTGAATTGTCTATATTCAATAGAGTTTAGGAAACAATGAATAAAAATGCATTTCCATTCATATGGAAATGTTCAAGTTCAATATCAAGAATATTTAGTTAGTATTTTCGTAAGTTCAGTTTTCATAATAAACTTTTCCATTTCTGTATTATAAACTAAAACTATAATATAAACCTAGCTTTGTTTTATTTTATTATTATTTTATTCTTTTATAATTATTTATAATTATTAATTATTATATTCTATATTTATATTATAATATTATTACATATATTATTATATTTATATATCATAATAATATTATATAAGTATAATATAAGTTATATAATATAAATAATATTTGGGAGAAGGGTTTTTTTCTTTCCTATTATTTGTGCTTTTCAAAATAGAAAAGCACAGTTAGGATAAGATAATGAAAAATATTAATATTTAATTATACTAAGATACTAAGATGTTGGGTGTCTAAATCATTAGAATGAAAAAATATCAATTTTTTTAACAAGAATTTTATAAGCTTAAGGAAGTCATTTTTCTTTGTTGGTACGATAGAATATTCATATACTAATTTGTTTTTTGTTTATGTATTTATGTTTATTTGTTTTGTATATTTTATCCAATTGAAAATTGGATTTGGATATTGGATAAAAAGGGTCTGATAAATATATGCATTCACGAAATAGAACGATTTAGTTTTACTTAAACTAAAAAGATTCTGCTACTCCTAGTGAAAATGGATACACTATGAAATCAGCATCATGTGTTAGAAATTATAATGTTATACAGTCTATATATTTCGGCTTTCATCTACAGAATATGTCACACGATATGTAGGAAATCCACTATAAAATATAAAAAAAATATAAAAATAAAAATTTTTTAATTTTGCATTTAAATTGAATTCATTCTGAATTGTGAATACATATGTATTCTTGACATACTGAAACGACTGCCGTTATTGGTATCAAACCAATAACGATTCATACAAGCTAAATCTTCTAATCGATAATTGGGCCAAAGAAACAATTTGAATTTAATTAAATTTTTTGCATCGGTGTTAATATGCTTGTTCTGATTCAAAAATTGTCCACAGTTTTTTATTTTCTTTTCATTGAAAAATCTGGGATTTCTATCCAAAACATTCCAATTCCGTGAATTGAAACAAATTAGAATTCTAAATTCTCTCCGATGCCTAGGAGATAGAATATTTTCAGGAATAAGGAAATCATAATGATTTTTGTCTTCACTAAAAAATAAGTGGCTGTATCGTGGAATGGATTTTGCAAACCCCTCTTTCTCAATATGTCTTTTTTTTGCGTATTTTCTATTTGTTTGGTGCTTCTTCTTCTCAACCAATGAAATATCCATAGTTTGATATACAATAGATTTTCCGTCCCTTCTTATAGATAGACGAATTGGTTCAATAATAAATATTCCCTTTCTTATCAATTCTGTAAGAACTAGCTCCTTTTGAATTAGCATTTCGTCTAGATTTATTTCACCTCTTTGAATCGAGGATATGGCAATTTCCTTTGGGTTTATCAGTCTAAGTAGGAGACAATATACCCTAATATTGTTCATTATTCTTTGATTCAAGGGATCAGCCCATCTTAATTGAAAAAGGAAATATTTTTTCAAAAAGTAATCTAGTTCCGTTTGTTTTTTGCTCTTATATTGATATTTTTTTTTTTTTCTACCCTTTTTAATTTCTATGTCTAATCTTGCGTAATCTTCTTCAACAGCTTTTTTATTCTTTTGTTTTCGTAGATTCGATATAAGATTTCCTTGATCCTGTTGTTCTTGTTCTTCCTGCTTGTAATTTACTAATTCAAGATCTTTTTTATTAGACGATTCATGAGGATTTTTCTTTGTATTTATATTTATTTTTTCATTTTTATTAAAATTAAAATTAAAAAAGAGTAATTTGATTGGAATGATCCAAGGTTGAATCTTATATATGTTAAAAAGTTGCACAAATTCTGGGAAGAACCAAGATTCGAGATTGGATATAGTATTATGATTTGATGCAGTATCAGAGAACCCCTCTTGATGCATTCCCATGCAATCAAAAAAGAAACTTTTTTGATTGCATGGTTTGATGTCTTGATGAACCGTAGTAGAAAAAAGATCTTTTTTTTTCATTTTTTTTAAATTTTTAATTTCAGTCTTAGTATTTTTATGAATCGTCATGCCAATATGTGCATTGGTCCAGATCTCAATATTCTTTCTAAAACAAAAATGAGGAATTCTACAATCAAAATATTTTCTATCCAAATTTATATTCCTATCAATAATATATCCTTTTTCTAGATAATTATTACTAGGTATACTTACTAATACATAAAATGATTCGGGTTTCGATGTATTGAAATGATATGGAATTTCTCGATCCCCGTTTATTTCAAATTCTAATGTTGATCCAGAAATATATGAATTAGGAGGACTTATGTATTTATATGATAAAAGATCATATCTGTGATTTTTTTTCCATTTTTCTTTTTGACTCATAAAAGAATCCGCTGCATAGTTATTTTTTTTCATGGAATGAATGAATTGGTATTTTTTATATAAATCCAATTGGATTGATTCCTTGTTTTGGTTTTGAATCATACAGCATTGATTGATTCTATTTCGCCATTCTTTAGTTACTAATCGAGACCATTTTTTTTGAGATGGATCGTATTGATAATGACCTTTTAACCAGTTTTTCCATTCGTTCATTACATACGAATGAATTTTATTATGTCTTGATTTGGAATCAAATATTCCGTGTATCATTATCATACAAGAGTCTTTTAATTTTTCCTTAAAAAAAGGAGAGTTTCCTTTATATTGAAATACAGGTCTCAAGCGATCCTTATTAAGTAATTGGGTTTGTGATAATTTGTAAAATACATATGCTTGAGATAGGGAAGATAAGTTCCAATAAGTATCGGAATTTGGATTCCTATTCTCAGTACTATAAGTATTTGAAAACAACTTTTTTATAGTCAAACCAAAATTAAACTTCATTGTATTTTGATTTGTTTCATCAATTCCTTCTTGTTCTTTATTTCTTTTATTGTTGTAAATGGATTTATTAAAGATATTCTTTTTTGATTTAAAGAAAAGTTGTGCATTGATCTTAGGAATGCTAATGGTACATAGTAAAATATCTATGTATATTTTTTCAATGAATGATTTTATAAAGTAGTGCGATTTACGCATTAATCGGATATTTTTCCTTTTTAAGATTTTCAAAGATTCCGGCCTTTTATTATCATAAATTAGAACTATATCTTTTTTTTTTTCTTTTTCGTTTCGTTCTATTTGATTCCTGATTTTTATTGTCTTATCAGAAAGATCTTTCATTCTTCTTTCTATTAGTGAATAATTTAACCAATTTTTTGGTCGAATTCGAACAGATGATTCGCGAAGAATCTTTTTATTTTTTTTTAAATCTTTTTCGTTTTCCTTCATTTCATATACTTTTTCTTTCCTCAACTCAAATAAAAAAATTGGATTTATTTTTTCCAATTTTTTCATTATGAGTTTGATAACTATAAATATTTTAGTGACCCATTTTGTTTTTTCTTTTCTAACTTTTATAAAGGATTTTATTCTTTCCTTCAAAAAGTTTATAACTTGTAAAATCTTATTTTTTACCCTTCTCTTTCTTTTTTTGAGTTCTTTATAAATAGGTTCAAAAAAAGAAGGTCGTTTTCGGGGAGAACCAAAGGGAAGTTCTGCTTCCATTCCCCAGACTGTTAAAAAACAAAAATTTTTGTTTTTATATTTTGAATCTCCTCGATCTCTATGATCTCTATGATGAGATCGTACCTTAGCTTTTCGCCAAGGTTTTAGACAGAAAGGATATAGAATCTTTATCTGAATGCCGTCTGTTAACCAATCTTGGGGAAATTCTGTTTCTGATAATTGAACACCATTATAGGTGCATTTAATATGCATTTCTCTATTCCATTCCTTCAAATCCTCGTACCACTCGGGGAATTGAAATAATAACATACGTAAAATATTTTTAGCTATTATAAATGAAGGCAATATAATGTATTTTCTAAAAAAAGATTGGATTACTAACATTAAACCTCTTATTGCTTGAATAAATACAAAGGTATCCCAAGCTTCTGATATTTCTATACGTTCTTTTTTATCCTTTTCTTCTTTTGTCTCTTCATTTTCAAAATGGGAATCTAAAATCTTAAATTCAGATTCTCGTTCTCTACCCATCCAATTCCTCAAAATAAGATTCTTCATTTCATTAATATGAAAAGAATAAAAAAAAGATGTTTTGTCTATACGGTCCAAAAAAAGTGGGGAATGCACATTTACTTGAAAGAGGTCCCAAATAACTGTTTTACGTCTTTGAGCGCGCATGGATCCTTTGATTAGATTGCGACGAAAACACGATTGTTGGGAGTAACGTATCAGAGCTACCTCTTCCTCTTCCGTTTTATTATCATTTTTATCATTGTTACTAGCATTCTTAGTACTAGAAATAGAATTGGTATTTTGATCATTATCGTTATAAATTACAACACGTTTGGCTCTTCTTGAATGAATCTCATGATCTTCTTCTTCTAATTCTTCTTCATTTTCTTCTTCCTCTTCTTCCAACAAATCCTCGGTTAATTTGTATGACCATCTAGACACCTTTTTACTGACTTCTTCTATTTTAATTCCAATATCTTTCTTTTTCTTTGTTTTTTGATCTTTTGTAATTACATCGAATACAAATTGCAAAGATTTTGCTTGACTTTCTGAATCAATTATTTTTGCTTCTGTCAATAAAGGACATTTTTCAAAATTAAAAATGTGTCCGCACTCAGAAGATAATTCATCAATTGAGATGAAGGACTTTTCCGTTTTTTTTAAAAATGATTGACGGTAAATTCCTAAGGAATCATTAAGAAGTAGATCATGAATCTTATTTATCCAAAAAATTTCTACTAAATCTTCTGTATTTGTATAAGTAATTAAATGATTCATGATT